CGAGCCATCTAAGTCATACAAGTAAAGAGATCTATTCATTGATAAGAAAAGTGAAAGGGGCTGGGGGTGTGGACAGGGATGGGGTTGTGGACTGGTAAAGAGATCTATTCATTGATAAGAAAAGTGAAAGGGGCTGGGGGTGTGGACAGGGATGGGGTTGTGGACTGGGCTGGGGGTGTGGACAGGGATGGGGTTATGAACGGGGGTTGGGCTGATGATCAAGTAGAATCCTGGGTCGCAAGAAGTGAGTGGATTGATGATGAAGAAAGAGAATTCTTGGTTCAGTTCTGCACCTTAACGACAGACAAAAGGATTGAGATTGATCAAATTCTATGGAGTCTGACTCATAGTGATCATTTCTCAAAGAATGACTCTGGTTATCAAACGATTGAACAACCGGGAGCAAATTACTTACGGGACTTAGTTGACATTCATAAAAAGTCTCTAATGAATTATAAGTGCAATACATCCTGTTTAGCGGAAAGACGGATATTCCTTGCTCATTATCAGACAATCACTTATTCACAAACCCCGTGTGGGACTAATAGTTTTGATTTCCCATCTCCTGGAAAACCCTTTTCGCTCCGCTTAGCCTTACCCCCCGCCAGTGGTATTTTAGTGATAGGTTCTAGAGGAACTGGACGATCCTATTTGGTCAAATACCTAGCGACAAACTCTTATGTTCCTTTCATTACGGTATCTACGGACAGGTTCCGCGAGCCTGTAGATGATGATGATGATGATTTTGATTATCTTGAAGATGAGGAGGAGGATTTTCATTGGAATCTTTTTAAGGATGATAATAGTTCTCCTCCTTCTGCGTCGTCGTCGTCGTCTCCTGGTCTTGATCTTGGTTTTGGTGGGGGGAGTGCTGGGAATCCTGTGCATCTTGTTAAGGGCCTTGTGGCTAGCATTCTTAACATTCTTCGTAGTCTTGGTCATGTGGGAAATGGTATTGGTAATAGTTTTATTGAGGATATTGATTGGTGGGCTTATTGAGGATATTGATTGGTGGGCTCGTGGGGGGGATCTGAATCGTGATGAGATTGATAAGAGTCAGATTGATGAGAGTCAGATTGATGATAGGGAGATTGATGATAGGGAGATTGATAGGCATATAGGGAGATTGATAGGCATATGACTCATAGGCTGGAAGGGTTAACTGGGTGGGACATGATATCTAGGCAGGTGTGTCCGAAGGTACTAGACCCCCAATCTTATACCAACCTTCAATTCGAATTAGCAAAAGCAATGTCTCCTTGCATAATATGGATGCCAAACATTCATAATCTGTGTCGGTGGGAGTCGGATTGCTTATCCCTCGGTCTATTAGTGAACCATCTCTCCGGGGGTTGTGAAAGATGTTCCACTAAAAATCTTCTTGTTATTGCTTCGACTCATATTCCCCAAAAGGTGGATCCCAGTCTAATAGGTCCGAATAAATTAAATACGTGCATTAAGATACGAAGGCTTCCTATTCCACACCAACGAAAGCACTTTCTCACTCTTTCATATACTAGGGGATTTCACTTAGAAAATCAAATGTTTCATACTAATAGATTGGGGTACATAACCATGGGTTCCAGTGCACGAGATCTTGCAGCACTTACCAACGAGGCCCTGTCGATTAGTATTACACAGAAGAAATCAATTATAGACACTAATACAATTCTATCTGCTCTTCATAGACAAACTTGGAATTTTCAATCCCGGGTAAGATCGTCTCAGGATCGGAGGATCCTTTTCTATCAGATAGGAAGGGCTGTAGCACAAAATGTACTTCTAAGTAATTGCCTCATAGATCCTATATCTATCTATATCAAGAAGAACTCATGGAATAAAGGGCATTCTGATTTGTACAAATGGTACTTCGAACTTGGAACGAGCATGAAGAAATTAACGATACTTCTTTATCTTTTGAGTTGTTCTGCCGGATCGGTCGCTCAAACTCTTTGGTCTCTACCCGGACCCGAAACTGGGATCACTTCTTATAGACCCGCTGAGGATGATTCTGATCTAGTTCATGGCCTATTAGAAGTAGAAGGCGCTCTGGTGGGAGACTCGCGGACAGAAAAGGATTGCAGTCAGTTTGATAATGATCGAGTGACATTGCTTCTTCGGCCCGAACCAAGGAATCCCTTAGAGATGATGCAAAATGGATATTTTTCTATGCTTGATGCGGGATTTCTCTATCAAGGAGACGACGTGGGGTTGGAAGACTGGGAAGGATTCCTCGACCCGGAACAGGAGTTCGTCACTAACATAGTTTGGGCTCCTAGAATATGGAGCCCTTTGGGCTTTCTATTGGATTGTATCGACATTCCCAATGAATTGGGATTTCCCTTCTATGGGTCTGATGGAGCGGATGCTCGAGAGGGTGGTGAAGCGTATTCTAATGAAGAGGATGAAGAGGATAAGGAAGAGTATTATGATGAACAGTATGAGCTTCACGAGGATGATGAAGAGGTTGATAAAGGGGGTGATGAAGCGTATAATGAAC